TAAAGACCGTGTCGATTCTTATCAAAGAAAAACGGGATTAACTGAGGCTGTTCAAACAGGCATAGGCCAACTCAATGGTATTCCCACCGCAATCGGGGTTATGGATTTTCAGTTTATGGGGGGTAGTATGGGATCCGTAGTTGGGGAGAAAATTACCCGTTTGATCGAGTATGCTACCAATAATTTTTTACCTCTTATTATAGTGTGTGCTTCCGGGGGGGCACGCATGCAAGAAGGAAGTTTGAGCTTGATGCAAATGGCTAAAATATCTTCTGCTTTATATGATTATCAATCAAATAAAAAGTTATTCTATGTATCAATCCTTACATCACCTACTACTGGTGGGGTGACGGCTAGTTTTGGTATGTTGGGGGATATCATTATTGCCGAACCCAATGCCTACATTGCATTTGCGGGTAAAAGAGTAATTGAACAAACATTGAATAAAACAGTACCTGAAGGTTCCCAAGCGGCCGAATATTTATTCCAGAAGGGCTTATTCGATCTAATCGTACCACGTAATCCTTTAAAAGGCGTTCTGAATGAGTTATTTCAGCTTCACGCTTTCTTTCCTTTGAATCAAAATTCAATCAAGTAGAGCCTTAAAGTTCAATTATTTTATTTATAGCAAACACGTAGTTAGTTTATCAGAATCAAAGTCAAAATAATCAGAATAGGTTTTTGGGGTGGTATAAGATCTAATTGTAGAAAGAATCAAAAGTTGCGGATAATTCTTTTTTTGTTTACCTATATTCTTGATTAGTAATCAGGGAGCTTCTATTAACAAGATAAAAGAGTGCATTTTTCCGTTCGTGAAATTCGTTTTATTTGACGAATTTCATCTTCCCTATATACGTATGTATATAGAATTCAAATATAGAAAAAAAGAAGATAGCGTTTTCTATCTTTCTATATCTAACGAGAATCCCCATTTTGACTAAGAATCCCTGTTGAATCGGATTCTAACGAATCTTTCAGTAATTTGTAAGAAACTCTTTCTTTATTAAATTAAAAGACAACAAAACAACAAAAGAAGAAGAATAATAAAGTCGATTATCATACATATATTTCATGTAGAAAGATGAATAAGTCCATTATTTAGTTCTACATTCCTTGCACTTATTCTATATACTCACTTAGATATATACTTAGGTCTATACTAATTAGAATTATTATTTAATTAATAATATTAAGAATTATAATTATTATAAGATATCTTTATAACAATAACAGGTACAACTAATAAATCGAGGTACCCCATTTTATGACAACTTTCAACTTTCCCTCTATTTTTGTGCCTTTAGTAGGCCTAGTATTTCCGGCAATTGCAATGGCTTCTTTATCTCTTCATGTTCAAAAAAATAAGATTGTTTAAATCCGATAGGACTCATTTTTTTTCAAAACTTAGACTTGTATCATAACACAGATATCTATTTAGTGGAATATGGTCTAATATGGGTTCCGCCGAATATAAATGAAAGAGCTCTTCTGCATGCAGAAACTTATATATGGGTAAACGAATTCTAGCTATTTTCAAATAGATCAGGATCGGTGGATGGCTGAAATGTAAAGTCAATGTATCTATATGTATGTCGATATCTATAAGGGAATCATATGAGGGGGATGTTATTATTTTAGATCTAACCAATTTGATGAATTAAATTATTCCTAAAGGTTCACATCAAAATAGTGCTAGTTGATGAGAGTTATTTCGGAAACAAAAAGAGTAAAGTCAAATTGATTTGGCTTATTCTCTCAATTCTAATAAAATGCAAACGGATTAAGTATGAGTTGGCGATCAGAACGTATATGGATAGAACTTATAACAGGGTCTCGAAAAACAAGTAATTTCTGCTGGGCGTTTATCCTTTTTTTAGGTTCATTAGGATTCTTATTGGTTGGAACTTCCAGTTATCTTGGTAGAAATTTGATATCTTTATTTCCGGCTCAGGAAATCCTTTTTTTTCCACAAGGGATCGTGATGTCTTTCTATGGGATCGCGGGTCTCTTTATTAGCTCCTATTTGTGGTGCACCATTTTGTGGAATGTAGGTAGTGGTTATGATCGATTCGATAGAAAAGAAGGAATAGTATGTATTTTTCGTTGGGGATTTCCTGGAAAAAATCGTCGCATCTTCCTCCGATTCCTTATAAAAGATATTCAGTCTGTCAGAATAGAAGTCAAAGAGGGTATTTATGCTCGTCGTGTCCTTTATATGGAAATCAGAGGCCAGGGGGCTATTCCCTTGACTCGTACTGATGAGAATTTAACTCCCGGGGAAATTGAGCAAAAAGCTGCTGAATTGGCCTATTTCTTGCGTGTACCAATTGAAGTATTTTGAGCAATGAACTGAGAATGAATGCTTTCTCGGCAGGAGGGAAAAAACAAAAGAACCCTTTCTATAAAACATAACTGAAGTTTCTTCAGAACGCTCATTCGAGCCAAAGCAGACGTATACGGAACAAGCATAAAACGAAACGTTTTTGTCCACAAAAATGGT